CGTGGCTCAATCAATAGTTCAAGTCACACACTCCCATAATCCATTTTTTCTTCGGAGAGTTCCCTTCAACTATTCGTGTATCTTATGTAAATAATAAAAAGAATTCCATTTTTGTTAAGTTGAAGGGAAATATCCAAATACATGTCTTATTCTTTTAAATAATCCATATTTGTAGCAATGAAATATATTCCTCCCCAAAATAAAAAGTGATTGTGATTACAAATATCTATGATCTATATTCGCTATAAAGGACCGGAAATGCCCTGCTTACGTATCATTGAAAAGTGCATTAACATAAATACAGCAGTAAGAAGAGGTAGTACAAAAGTATGCAGGCTATAAAAACGAGTTAAGGTAGATTGTCCCACACTAGAACTTCCGCGTAATAACTCTACCACAGACGATCCTATTACAGGAATCGCGTCGGGTACGCCTGTTACAATTTTTACTGCCCAATAACCGATTTGGTCCCAAGGTAAGGAATAACCTGTTACACCAAAAGATGCAGTCAATACACCCAAAACTACACCCGTAACCCAAGTTAATTCGCGAGGTTTTTTAAAACCACCTGTGAGATACACACGAAATACGTGTAGAATCATCATTAAGACCATCATACTTGCCGACCATCGATGAACTGATCGAATTAACCAACCAAAGTTAGCCTCAGTCATTATATATTGAACAGAAGCAAAAGCTTCAGTAACGGTCGGACGATAATAAAAAGTCATAGCAAATCCCGTTGCTACTTGGACTAAAAAACAAGTAAGTGTAATTCCTCCTAAACAATAAAATATATTCACATGAGGAGGAACGTATTTACTAGTTATATCATCGGCAATCGCTTGAATCTCAAGACGTTCTTCGAACCAATCATAAACTTTATTGAGATAGGTAAACCAATGGACCCCCCTGAGAACCGTATATGAGAATTTCATCTCGTACGGCTCAAACAAAAATACCCAAATACACTTACACTGGTTGTAACAAAAACAGATATTTGTAATAGAAAGTTTTTAAATTCTTGATTTAATCCTATGATTCTAATTTTCTCTGACGATAAGAAAAACTAGAAATCCAAAAGCTATTATTTTGGGTTATAATGCCAAAATCTCAAGTCAGCTCTCTTGTCTTTATCTTGATCTTTTCAGGCCTCTTGAATATTCTATTTTCTATTACTTACTTCATTTTTTATTTATGTGTAATGTGATTTAACTGCTTTCTTCTTTATTATTATTATTAAATTTTTATTATTGATAGGAATTTTCTTGTTAGGACCATACGAATCAATTAAAAAAAAACATCAGGTTCATACTATAACCACGATGATTCAAAAAAAACCTTTAATCGAAGTCCAAAAATTCCCTGAGTAAGAATTGCTGGATCATCACTTATTCAATGAATAGATATAGATATAATGAAATGAAAAAATCCAAAGAAACGTTTGTCCTTTGATCAAAATAAAGGTAAGCTCCGGAAGTTTTAAAGGATGAAAATTCTTCAATTTATTTTGATTTTATAACTTTTTGAAAAGTTTTTTAAGTCCGATTGCGAGGTCTAAATACTTAGTATGAATCATAGTTCTAATAGTTTTAGAAATTTTCTATATTCCGTGCTCCAGATACTAGAATAAATATCTGACGGGATAAAACCATCTCTATCAAGATGACAGATCCATTTTATTTTATGTTCTGTACTATCAATAGGATCCATTAAAACAAGTCACACACTCATATTCCGGAAATACAGAAACAAAGAAATTCCACGATCAAACTACCAAATAAAAATGGAATAGGCTAACAAACAATAAGAACCCTAAATGCTTAACTTTCTTTTCTATTGAAAAATTAATTACTCTATTCTCGTAAATCTAATTAATAGAAATTCCATCCAGTAAAATGGACGAATTATAAATCTCTAAAATAATAGATAGAAATATCGCAAATAGAGCCATTGCAACACCCATCAAAGGGGTAGTTCCCCACCCCGGAGCTACTTTACCATATTCTGAATTTAATGGTTTCAATAAATTCCCTATACCAGTTTGTCTTGGACCAGATCTAGAATTATCCTCAACCGTTTGCGTAGCCATAAATACGATTTTTTATTCATTGAGATCTGTTGACTTTGTATACCATTCCGATGTAAATATAAGGATCTTATCCTATAGATCTATTATGATCTTGACACTTTATAATTATAATAATGGAAACAGCAACCCTAATTGCCATCTCTATATCTGGTTTACTTGTAAGTTTTACTGGGTATGCCTTATATACTGCTTTTGGGCAACCCTCTCAACAACTAAGAGATCCATTCGAAGAACATGGGGACTAGTTGAAGTAATGAGCCCCCCAATAGGGGGGCTCATTACTTCAACTAAGATAATAAAAATTATTTCGTTTTTTTCGTTGGAACTTTAGGGGGTTCTCTAAAAAAGATAGCGAAAAAAAGAATTCCTAAAGTCGAGACTAAGAGGAATGTATAAACCAATGCTTCCATAGATTTGATCGTGGTTTACAATTATAGCTTTCATACCTGTTTATTGGGGTGCATTTCCCAGATAAAAAAGAAAGAACCAGAGTAAATGCATCCAGATTTATCTAGTTCTCTATGTGAAATTCAAAATCCTAACAAAAAAGTTGAAAAACAACAAAAGAATGTTCTATCAAACTGCCTGTCTTCTTGTAGTTGGATCTCCAAGTTTTTGGAATGCTCCAAATTCTACTTGAGCATCTAAATCTGGGTCGATACCGGCAAAAACATCTCTGAACAAAGTTCTAGCACCATGCCAAATGTGCCCGAAAAAGAATAGCAGAGCAAATGAAGCATGTCCAAAAGTAAACCAACCCCTTGGACTGCTACGAAAAACACCATCTGATTTCAAAGTAGCACGATCTAATTCAAAAATTTCACCCAATTGAGCACGTCTAGCATATTTTTTCACAGTAGCGGGATCACTATAACTGACTCCATTAAGTTCGCCACCATAGAACTCAACGGTTACACCTACTTGTTCGACACTATATTTAGATTCTGCCCGTCGAAAAGGAACATCAGCTCTAACAATTCCGTCCCCGTCCACCAAAACAACAGGAAATGTTTCAAAAAAAGTAGGCATACGACGTACAAAAAGCTCACGCCCCTCTTTATCTCTAAAGATGGGATGTCCTAACCAACCGACGGCTATTCCATCTCCATTGTCCATTGAGCCCGCTCTAAATAACCCCCCTTTTGCTGGATTATTACCGATGTAATCGTAAAAAGCTAATTTTTCGGGAATTTTAGACCAAGCTTCTGATAAACTTTGATTTTCGGCTAGTCCAACACCAACTCTTCGATATATTTCTTGTTGGAAGTATCCCTGATCCCATTGATAGCGGGTAGGACCAAATAATTCAATCGGGGTTGTTGCTGAACCATACCACATAGTTCCAGCAACGACAAAAGCTGCAAAAAACACAGCAGCAATACTACTGGAAAGGACGGTTTCAATATTTCCCATACGTAATCCTTTATATAAACGTTGGGGCGGACGCACACTAAGATGGAAAAGACCCGCTAATATGCCCAACGTTCCTGCTGCAATATGATGAGAAGCTATTCCCCCAGGAACAAAAGGATCAAAACCTTCCACACCCCACGCGGGATTTACGGATTGTATCCTTCCAGTTAGTCCATAAGGATCAGACACCCAAATTCCAGGACCATACAATCCTGTTACATGAAATGCGCCAAAACCAAAACAAGCCACCCCTGCAAGAAATAAATGAATCCCAAAAATTTTGGGCAAATCCAAGGAAGGTTTTCCAGTACGTTCATCACTAAAGATTTCTAGATCCCAATAAACCCAATGCCAAATAGCTGCTAAAAAGCACAAGCCCGAAAACACAATATGTGCTCCGGCCACACCTTCGTAACTCCAAATACCCGGATTCGTGATAGTCCCTCCTGTGATATTCCAACCGCCCCACGAATTAGTTATTCCTAAACGAGTCATAAAAGGTATAACGAACATACCCTGTCTCCACATTGGATCAAGAACAGGATCAGAGGGATCAAAAACTGCTAATTCATATAGAGCCATCGAACCAGCCCAACCAGCAACCAAAGCTGTGTGCATTATATGAACAGAAAGCAAACGGCCCGGATCATTTAATACAACAGTATGAACACGATACCAAGGTAAACCCATGAAAATACCCCTTATATCAACAAAAAAATAGACACTATGTAACTTTATTGCACTGGAAAAAACTATACTATGACTCTAGCCTTTCAGTAAATTATCTCAGAAAAAGCATTAAAATTTGTTCGAATTTTTTATTAATAATCGAACAATCCTCTTTGTAAAAATAAAAAGAAACAGATTTATTTTATACCCGATAAGTAACAATACGCAATGGGGAGAAGACGAGAGGGGTTGACAACTTTCTCTATGAATATTTAAATAAATAAATGCAGACATACTCGTTTATCACCCCAATGAACTCATTCGTAACAACTTTACTTAATTTAGTATTCCTTTTTGATTTGATTTATTTATAAAAATATATATTTATAAAAATATATAAATGTAATATAAGACGAGTAAATCTTTTTTAATAGATAAGCTAATTCTTACGTTTCCACACTAAAGTGAGATATATGACTTTATTATTTCTCCATTTTATGCCCATTGGTGTTCCAAAAGTACCCTTTCGAAGCCCTGGGGAAGAAGATGCATCTTGGGTTGATATATAGTGCGACTTGTCAGATATAGTAGGTCATATGGAATTTCCCCGTTTTCTCCCCCGATCGAGATATCCTCTCTTTCACCCCCAAAAAGAAAATTCTTGAATCATAAAAAATTTGGAGCGTGAAGTGTAATGAAGTAAAATTCTATCGATTTTTTTGTTTTTTTTTTTTTTTATTTTTTAGAGGGGGTATTCAGATTCTTATTCAAAACTATAGATAATTTATGGTTGGCTTGGTTGGACCAATAAAATAAAGTACCCAGGCTCTGTTTAGAAAAAAACCAATTGGTAATATATCTACGATCACCACTTCTATTTCTATAATATCATATATTTTACAGAAAACATTAAATAATAAGTTCAAAAAAGAAAGAAGTTATAACAAAAAGAAAGAAATAGTATTGTAATATTTGTGCTATATGTGCAAATCCAAATCGGGCAGATCTTTACTCAGAGTAGAAAAGAAACCTAAAAGAATTGAAAAAGTCTATTCAGAAACAAGAAAATTACATTGTGATTGAGATTCAATCTCGATGAAAGCAATACATCAATGAGAAGTTAGTTCAATAAATTGAGTATATTATTTTTTTTCTTTAAAAGTTCGAAGAAGTCCATTATAAAAAGAGAAAGAGATTTAAAATCGACACATTGATTCCTTTTTACTTATATGGTTTTTGGTGAACTGTATGCATCAAAAGGTGCATGTACGGCTCTTAAGGAAAAAAATGGAATCCTAATCAATCGACTTTATCGAGAAAGATTACTTTTTTTAGGTCAAGAGGTTGATAGTGAAATATCTAATCAACTTATTGGTCTTATGGTATATCTCAGTATAGAGGACGATAATAAAGATTTGTATCTGTTTATAAATTCTCCGGGGGGTTGGGTATTACCCGGAATAGCTGTTTATGATACTATGCAATTTGTACAACCAGATGTACAGACAGTATGTATGGGATTAGCCGCTTCGATGGGATCCTTTATTTTGGCAGGAGGGGAAATTACCAAACGTTTAGCATTCCCTCACGCTTGGCGCCAATGATTCTTTTATTTGAGAAAATATATATATATTTATTTGAGAAAATATATATAGACTATACCTTCGCCATTAAATAAAACATTTTTTAAGTAATAAAAGCATGGTATTTCGAATTCCATATGCAAATTTTTGTTTTTTAATTGAAACTATTCGATTATATATAGAAAGAGTAGTATGAAAAAGAGGGTATTTAATATTTTATCTGATTTATCAATAACCTAGTTTAATTTTAGTGTCACAGACTTTTATGTTTTTTTCATACCAGAAAATTAGTAAAAAAAAAAAATTTTTATTTTAATTAGAAGAAAACGTAAAATATGCAAAAAAAGAAACTTTTGGATTGTTGAATAACAAACAAAATAAAAAAAAAAAACAACGGAACCATCATAGTATTTTAAAATATCTTCAAAAATGAAAAAGAAAGTTGGTTATTGTATTGTTTATTATTATTATTTAAGGATATGGATCCAAAAGACCTAATAGATTTTGTACTTCTTTTTTCATTTTTTCCTCTATCCATAGAGGAAAAAAATGAAATGCATACTTGGAAAAGCCGTATGCATTAATACGCAGAAAATGCTTGTACGGTTCTTGAATCTTATTTTTGCTCATTTATTTTCTTATTTGTATTTATCCCTTTTACCTTTGTTTGGGGAATAAAGAAAATCTTTACCTATATAGGAGAAATCCTTATCAAAATCTTTATCAAGATAAGGGAAACACTTATTAAGTTATATAATCAGGGTAATGATCCACCAACCCGCTAGTTCTTTTTATGAGGGACAAACGGGAGAATTTATCGTGGAAGCGGAAGAACTGCTGAAACTGCGTGAAACTATCACAAGGGTTTATATGCAAAGAACGGGCAAACCTTTATGGGTTATATCCGAAGACATGGAAAGGGATGCTTTTATGTCAGCAGCAGAAGCCCAAGCTCATGGAATTGTGGATCTTGTAGCAGTTGAATAAAAAATTAGTAGCAAAGATTATTCTAAAAAAATAAAGAATTTGCAATTTCATTTTGGAATCCTTTAGTTTTAATATAAAAAATATCTATGAATAATAGGATAGAAATAATTCAGAATTAATAGGATATAAATAATTCAGAATCATCGGGTTAGGATTGATCTAAACCCGCTCATTATATATAGATAGATATACAACTCACCATGCCAACTATGAAACAACTTATTAGAAACACAAGACAGCCAATTCGAAACGTCACAAAATCCCCAGCTCTTCGGGGATGCCCTCAGCGCCGAGGAACGTGTACCAGGGTGTATGTGCGACTCGTTCAGATCATATAATAAGAAAAAACCTATTTCATTTTTTCAGTATTGGCGATCGGTTAAGTTAAGATAGTGTGAATGGAATTTTTCCATTCACAATTCCATTCACACTATCTTAACTTAATTATATATTAATAATATATAAATTCTTCTATCATGTATAAATATAAAATTTATGATTTGGATTGGTGCAAACTCAATAACCTTAAATTGCAATTTAAGATTACAAAAACTTTACATTGGGAACAAATAATTAAGTTATCCATTAAGCGGAGAAAATTGAATTTCAATTAAAGAGAAATTATGTCCTTAATGAATTTAGGAAGAACGGAATAAAAGGGTCAGCTACCCAGCAAAATTTCATACTTAAATACCGTTACTGTATAACTAGATTTCGTTGTAAAAACCTATTTACTAGATATTAGATGGGTAGAGTCAAATAGTGTGAACTGTACAAGTTACCAATAACATTAATTAAATGAATATAAAAATGAAAAAAAAAGGCTCCGGTGTATAGAGAGGACCTGTTCGTTTATAAAAAAAATCATAGAAACGAAGGAACCCACCATTTTTTTATCTATGTCCTATTTCATTTACTATATACTATGTTTTTTGATACCTAGTATCAATGCAATTTGTTATTTTTAGGTTCAATATTTAGAAAAAATCGTGGTTGGGGAGGTTATAGTAGCAAGAGCCATTGGAATTTTTTTTTATACATTGGAAGAATCCATTTTTGTTATTAATAGACTAGGAAGTAGAAAAGAATAACTTAAAAAAAATCAAATAGTTATTCATCCAAATCTCATTTATTCAATGACCAGAATTAAACGAGGATATATTGCTCGGAAACGGAGGACAAAAATTCGTTTATTTACATCAAGCTTTCGCGGAGCTCATTCAAGACTTACTCGAACTATTACTCAACAGAAAATTAAAGCTTTGGTTTCGGCTCATCGGGATAGGGATAGGAAAAAAAGAGATTTTCGTGGTTTATGGATTAGTCGAATAAATGCAGTAATTCGTGAGAATCCTAAAGTATATTATATTTACAGTAATTTAATATATAATCTATACACGAAGCAATTGCTTCTTAATCGTAAAATAGTTGCACAAATAGCTATATTAAAAGAGAATTGTTTTTTTATGATTGCCAAAGATATCATAAAAACTAAAAATCCCCCGAGACTGTACTCTGGGAAGGTATAGAATCCAAAATTGTTTATTTTGACAGCTTTATCATATGATAAAGCTGTCAAAATAAACAACCATGCTTAAAAAAAATTTATTCGTCACCGATTATCTTGTTTCTTACAACATAACAACCAAAATGGAATTGCTGTTGTTTTCAAACAAAACATCAATCTATGTTTAATTTGAATCTAAATTCCAATTTTATTTCAAATTTTTAATTTCTATTTTTTTTTTTTAAAGTAGTAGTTTTAGCGGTCGACTCGCTTTTTTCAAATTGTTTTTCGTTATTAAGAAAAGGTAACGAAGATAAAATACGAGCTTGTTTTATAGCAATCGTAATTAATCGTTGTTGTTTCAAGGTCAATCTATTTACGCGTCTGGATAATATTTTTCCCTGTTCACTAATAAATCGACTAATTAAACCCATGTTTTTATAATCAATTCGGTCCCCCGATTGGATCGGAGGCAAACGCCTACGAAAAGATCGCTTGGATTTAAGAAAGAGTCGCTTAGATTTTTCCATGGTTTTATTCCTATTCCAAAAATAACATTTATTACAAGAAAGGATTTGTTTTTTTTATTCTTACTTTTTTAATATATGTTTTTATATAAGGATATATATATGTATAAAATTCAACTATAAATTATAGATTATAGTATATATATAAAAAAATGGATCATTTTACATGTTATGTTCTTTGGTTGGAAGGGTAACACACAAGCGATCCATTTTTTCTATTTCTTTATTTCTGCGTGAATTATATGCTTGCAACAGCGGGGACAAAATTTTCTCAATTCCAATCGACTAGGCGTATTGTGTCGATTCTTTTGAGTAATATATCTAGAAATACCAGTTGATTCCTTATTAATATTCTTTTTATCACAACCGGTACACTCCAAAATAACAGTTACTCGGATATCTTTACCCTTGGCCATGAACCTCCTTTGGGTTTTTAATTCACTTAACTCTTCGATTTTCGGATTCGAATCTAATAAAAAAAAACGAAAAAAAAAAAAGAAATTCCAAATTCGAAATCAAATTTGGAAAGATTTCACTCTATATAGTACAAAAATAATGCAATGATTTCGAACTATATTTCATTACTGCAATAAATACAGTATTTTCACTTGTTAAAGTATTTTGTAGAATATTTTGACCCCATCCTAGGCATTCCGTTTCGATTTCTGGTTTCATTCTATTATTATCTGGTTTCATTCTATTATTAATAGAAATGGAATTGAATTAATAATTCAATTCCATTGAAGCCTGGACCAGATTCCGAGTTCCACTCCGAATTTAAATGAGGCCTAATTTAACCCTTTAATATTCTTTCTCTTTTCTAACTTATTTTATTACAATTCTAAAAAAGAAGAAATAAAAAAGAAGAGATTAATTACATATATTTAATTGGATCTATAATCTTTTTCACCCCTTCCCGTGTCAATAACTAAAATGAAAAAAAGGGGAATATCAATGCATCTGGAAAAAAACGATTGATCTCTATCAAGAGACCCGCCAAAGCCCCGAACCATAGAGTACTTACTACCGGTGCCACGGAAAGATATGTTTTTAGATCTCGCATTTCAAATCCTCCTTTTTTAATTTAAGTATTTTTGGATTCTATTTTTATTCTATATATATTTTATATATTTTATTTTTAGAATATAATTTTCTTTTTCATATTCTATTGTACATTATTATATTATAATCAAAAAAAAAAGAAAAAAATGGCAGAATAATT